CTTTTCTATAGGTTACTGTGAGCGGTCTAAACTTCGACCCTTATTTCTTCCAATTATGTTCTCGTACCCAAGCCCTGAAAAAACATCAAGAGTCTTGTGGAGGATAATGTAACACTTATCTCACTAAATCAGTGAGAAAGTGCTCCGCGATGGTCGCGGTCTCAAAATGGAGGTTTTTCGCCTTTAAGATTGCGCAGAAGGTATTTTAGGGCCGCTATGTTCGCATCCCCCGACTCATAATCGAAGTGGTCTCGTGCGATCTCATGCGCGGCCATCATTAAGTCGGCTGGGCTGCCTGCGGTTACAGAATCGCCCGCAGAAGCCCCCTTGACTCTCTCTCTATATAAAAGCGTTCTGCATCATCAGCGGCGCTGGCGCAGGTTTTTCTTCCTTCTGCCCAGCTCCCCGAAAACAACGTTCGACTTGCATGTGTTAAGCATATAGCTAGCGTTCCTTCTGAGCCAGGATCAAACTCTTCTTTTGAGTATGAAAAAAGACGGGTTCTATTCTATCTGGTAGAGTCAACAAAATGGAGTTCCTGGTCTGTAACTCCAGAACAGATGATTTCCTCCAGGTGTTGGAGTGCCCTTTCGAAATAGGGGCTAGCCGTTCTTTGCTCACATAAGCTTTGATGAACCTGCAGGAGGCTCCAACTATCCAAAATTTCATCGCATACATAATAGTTCTATTACGCGGTCCCACTGGGAAGGGGTAGGTTCTGGGGTGGGTCCTGCATCAATTCTCGAAGAAGACGCAGAACGGAGTCTTCAACTGCGGTATACCCCTCGGCCTGCAGTTTTGTTTGCCCCCCTTTTTTTTCCTTTGGGCTTTTCGTTAGTGGGAGCACCACTGGTGCTTGCAAGCACCTCTTGTCTGCGACCTGCCCCCCCGGTACCTTGCATTTCCGAAATAACTCTTCCTATTTTATTAAAAAAATAGATTTATATCATTTTATTTATTATACCTAAGATAAGGATAAGTGGTTTAAAAAAAATGGCTGGAACAGCAACAGCTATATACATTTCGATTTTCTATTCACTCATGATCTGGCCTGGTCGACCCGATCATGATATTGAGGGAAGGGACCTTTTCTCGAAAAAACTCTGGATCCCGTGTCCAGAAAGTGCATCTCTTTCTCTGCCATTCCTACTTTCTTGATAGTTATAACCTATTGGTCGGTTCAGTCCAGGAGGCTAGTTTGAAACCCGGACTCGCTGAGGTTCACACACTTTTCTTTCTTTATGAAATTACACAGCAAGCTTCCAAATCAGGCGCTTGCGCTTGGTACTAATAGCCTATAGAGTATAGAGGGGCTATGGAGAGGCGCGCAACTGTGCTTCCTCGCTTCGCCAAGAAAGGCACTTCTTACTGGGTGAAGGGCGCGCTACAGGCCTACGCTTGTTCCTGCGCGAGAATCTCCGGCTTTTTGGCCGTATCTTGCTCCTTTCTTTCGCCTCAATAGTGAGCGCTGCTAGATCTGATTCAACTGAATATGGGACTTGGATATGCTCTTGCTCCCGGCAGATATGCTGGGCGAGATAGTGACAAAGGGGAAAGTCGAGCCCCCTATAAACGTAAAGGCAACCCCCTTTAGTCAAGTACCTGTGCAGCTTTGTTCGTATGGATATGATGGATCTCCTACCTCGGCTGGAACTTGCCTCTGAAACTGTAGGGTATTCATACCCCGGATCTAGGCGAGGTGATGGCGGGGAACTCCAACTTGTTTTGGCTTTATACCTCGCCCTTATACTACTTTACCTGCAATCACGCGACGAATCTTAACGCGCGCTGCCCGACACACAAAAAGAATTGCGATTTACTGAGCGCAGGCGCTTACTTATCACAGATTCTTTTGAGTCTTTTTCGGCACACTCGTGGAGTTCGCTCGAAGTCGTCGCGAGCTCTACGTTTGAAGCTTCAACCTTGTATAGTAAGCACTCCTTAGTAGCTCGTTGCTACAACTTCTCTTTAGCTCGCCCCTCTCTCTAAAGGGGCTTACTCACTTCACTCGCTCTCGTTCAGTAGCGGTTTCTTCATTCTTTAGATAGCAGCGTGAGAGCTCTGAAATTCCATTTTTTTCAAAACCTTAGTTCCAGTCGAATCGCGAGCAAAGCTCGACACTGCTAGCGAAGCTCTACGACAGAGCATTTCCATTATTTCAATTATAGAGCCAATCACACTGCTCTCTCTTTCCGGCCGGTATGTAGAATCGTCGGAGCGAGCAGAGCAGCGGAGTGAAGTGGGCTGTGTAATCATTGGAATTTTGACTCTTTTTCTTTTATTAATATATAAGGGTAGGTAAGTAAGGAGCTGAAAACTAGTCCTTCGGAGGGCCCCCCATTCTCAATGCAAGCTAGCTCTTACTTGTGTTTAGTGAGGAGGCTACCTAACATAGAGGTGAATATAGCCCTGGTTGTTCTTTCTTCCTTGGGCAGGCCTGCCTTTAAGTGATAGGAGGGAGTGATAGAACACAGGTAAAGTAGTATAAGGGCGAGGCGCTTACTCTGCCATCTCTTTCTGTCTGCTTCCAGAGGTGCTTAAATGGTCATTATCCGGGTGAAGGGATGGACTGGGGTAGGTAGGGATTGTTGTTGCTTTCGTAGCGCTTGTTTCTATCTATGTATAGTGCTCCCCATATCTGAAATCAATAACGTCGACGTGGATTCATGTCACTCCCTCTGGTGGGGTCCTACCAAAATCCCGCTATAGGATAAAGAGATAAAATCCATTCTCTTTTCTATAGAGAATAGCGGCGGAGCGCCGTGATAGATAGGGTCTTGCTTGCTTGGCTTTTTTTTCCTAACCACTTGCTTTATTTGAACAGGAAAGAGCTTTGCTTGCTCCGTGTTTTTGATTCTCCGGAGCAGGGCTCTTCTGCTGTTTTTGACTTTTGTTTTGGGGTTAGTACCTCACTCACAGGCTCTGGGTTCCTTGCGGCGCTGCCTCATGCTTGCGCTTGCTTGAATGCCAGTACGTTAGGTTACTAGAATAGGCGGTTGGCTGCTGCGCTACAGATCTCACCGGAAGGGTCTTTTCCTTTGCTTGCGGAAGTCACCCTGCTTGCTATTCTATCACTCCTCGCCCGGCCTTTACTTGATAGGGCTCTTTCACCAGGATCAATAGCCCAGCTACACTACCACTACCCGTGAGATAGAAGTAGGGCACTTCACTCACCTTAGAGTGAGTGAGGTGATTACAGAAAAGTAGTGTAGTCCGCACTACCTATCTGGTTTCAGTTTAGCTTAGAGTTGTTTGCTGACACACGCTACTATCACTCTGGTTGCTGCTTTCACTCGGATTCTCCTCGGGCGGATCGAGGCATATTGGCTTGGCTTGCGAAAGAACGGATAGTTACTGGATGGTTGGTTGACAGGTGTCTGGCTAGCAAAGAACCCGAAAAAAACTAGTAGAGTTGCGCCCTAGGCTATTTGATATAGTATAGCCGCGGAGACTACTTGCATCAGGGCCCCCTTTATGAGTAAGCTCCTTTAGAGAGAGGAAAACGGCCTAGCTGCTTTATTGAGAGATTTCGGCACCCCAGATATTTGAAAACAGAATTCTTTAAATAATTAGCTGCTATTTCAGTGATTGAAGTGCCGGTCGGCATTGCCTAAGTAACGTCCGGCTCTGTTTGCGCGCTTCTCTCCATCTGTTGAGTCGGTGGAAGGCTACTTGACCTAGCCTTCAGAGAAGAATCAAGTCAGAGAAGCCGGCGCACAAGATCCAATCTTTTTTGCAGTTCTTAGAGAAGTGAATTCCAAAACACCAAAATGAAGCAAGCTAAAATAGCTTGCCTCACTTCCATGCATGCGATAGCTTGTCCCAACCAAAACTTGTCGCTTCTATCAATCAATGCACACAAATATGCTTGCTTGGACAGACACAAACAAATGCTTGCCCCTACGTAACTAGAGCCCTGTAGGTCCAACACTCCTATATAGGGCTAGGTTTCAACACCATTCACTGGTAAGGCCCCACATGTAGCATTCCCGACGGCGGCTATCCCGACCTAGCCATCCATAGTTGTCAGCCTCCCTTACCCTACAACCCTCACTGAAATTCAATTCAATGAAAGGCAGACCCCATAGAAGTAAGCCTGAGCCAGCTCTCATTACCATCCCTCTTCAACCTACCCCAACACCTATTCCCATTACCACGCCTCCACAGAACCCTCAGAACCACGTACCAGCCACCATCACTATCCCTAAACCTTCACCTATCGTTATCTCAACCCCACCCTTTTCTATAAGTAAGGGAAGGTAAGGCTTTCAAAGGTGTCTTGGACATATGAAACCAGGACGATAGCATTGAAAGTGGAGAAGAAAGAGGGTGAAGAATGTGCTGAGATAGGAAGACTAGGTCGGGACGATGCTTCAAACCTGACCATTTGAGAACCACGGAAGGACCAAGGAAAGGAGAAAGCAGTAGAGAAAGACCCAGCAACAGAGGCCTTGTGAAAGGCTCTCAAGAAGCCAGAGTAGAATGTGGCGGAACAACTGAAAAAGATCCCCGCCGATAGGACAACCTACACGCACCCGCTTTCTATTTTGGTGTCTTGTCGGGCCCAGATAGTACCTGCAGTGTTGATTGATAATGGGAGTGGTTTGAATGTTTGCACGTTGAGCAGTGTAAAGGCCCTGGGGGGCATAGGGATATGAATAGAAAGACGATGACGGCCAGTCTCCATAGGGCATTCGAAAATTCCGCCCTATTAAGTTAAGTAAAGGCAGACTGTTGGAATAATTGAACTTGACGTTGTGATCGGGCCGTACCAGTTCAAGATCAGTTTGAATGTGGTAGATATCGAGGCATCGTTCACTTTCTTATTGGGAATACTTTGGCTCCATTCAGCAGGGCCCTTCCCCATAAGGCCCATCTACGCTGCACCAAAGGGTAAAGTTCGTTATCGACGACCAGCTAGTCACTATCTTGGCTGATGACGAAGAAGTGGGCTCAAGAAAGGTAGAAGTTGTGCAGCATGTAGAGTCGGGACTTCCATTCCTATCGTATCAGTTCGGGCTAGATCAAATAGGGCAATTGTATCCCCCTCGATGCGAGGCCATCAAAAAGAATGAAGACGAGCTCACCCGGGTGGAAAATGCTAGCGAAGATGAAATTGCACCCCCTATTTGAGTAAGGCTGGGTCTGGGGATTAGCTTACAAGGAAGGCTTGTGCCGGTAACTCTGCCAAGGCACGATCCCACTTTACTTAGTAGGGCTTAGGAACGATGTTGGCAAATGATTGTTGAATAGAGTGACTCACCTCGCAGCCCAATTTCCTCTGTGGAGTGTATACCGGCCGGGTTGCTGCCCGGAGGACCAAACCTGACTGCTGAACGGGACAAGCTTGGTATACTGTCTTCCCTTTATCAGCAGACGGTAGTCGCATTGCAATTATTCCACCAGTACGGATCACTCTATCCGGATGTAACAGTGTAGTAGCAACTGCAGACGGGGTCGGCATGAGACGTCGGTTCTTGATTAACAGTCTTCCTTTTTCCACTATCTTTTTTTTCCAAAAAATGCAGCCCCTACCATTATAAAAAAGAAAATGAAAGCAATAAGATTCATCTTCATCTTCAGGCTGCCGCATTCCAACAATTTGATGTTGAACTCCTTTAATCTAGTTGTAAGGCTGGGATAATATTGAAGGCACTGGTGAAAGGTAGAAGGCACTACTTGATGGTGATGGATCCAGGGTCGTCCCAGTCAAAGATGGTAAGAAGGAGTAGCATCAATAACATTCATTGTATGTACGCCTCTCAGCGATCCACAGGCATCTGTAGCATGTTGTACCCGAGGGTTATTTGGGCTGTGCCCGTTACACCATGGACAATCATCTTAGTCGGAGTCAAATCCTTCGTCCTCAGATGGCATTCATAGGGTTCCCGTCGAATCAGCTCTTACGGTGATCGTATTCGGTGTAAAAGCTTAACTATACAAGGCTGCTTGACTTTGGTGGTATCATATTTCTAAAAGTAGTTGATCCCGTCTCAAGGGGAATGCTTGAAATAAGCTCTTCTGTCTCTTGGCGACTCGGAACAAATGCTTGAATCAGCTTCTGTCGTTAGAACGAGAATAGCTCAAGTGGAATCTCTTTCTTTTGGGAGGGTTCCGGAATTGATAGAGTCAAGCTCTGGAGAAGGAAAAGCATTCAAATCGCCAAATCATTATCTTATCTTTGTCTAGAGTAAGTTGGTGTGAATTCTACTACGGTAGAGGATCTACAATCATTAGCTCTGGTTCACAGGCAAGTAGTGAGGGGATTGAGTTTCACTCTTGAGAGATAGCCAGATAGTTAAGAGAGCTACCCGTAGCAGTCGTAAGGTAAGGCCCCCCAATAAGAGTTCAGTCGTAAGTCCGCCCATTCAACCATTTCTCTGGGAATTGCATACAAAAGGAAAAGGTAGTTGATCGATTCCGCCCTTTAGCTTGGCACGTTGATGGAATAAGTGCTCTTCTCTCTATCGCTTCGCCCCTCGGGTAACCTCCTCATATCATCTTCATAGAAGACAACCGAGAAGGTGCCCTAAGAGGGTGCAATAGATCTCCTATTCATTAAAGCGGCAATCCGAGAGCACTGATAAGAGTCATCTTATCACGTCCATGTCATTCAGACGATTCCCCGCACTCTTTTGAAAGAAGTAGAGGCCAGCCAAGCTATGCATATAGTCAAGATTGTGGTGCCGGTACCTATGCATATAGTCAAGTGTGCCTGCGAATGCTTGGTTTCCCTTCCGTTTGAACAGTGCAACGCTTAGGTCGACTAACCGGACCCCGGTGAGATAGCTTTCTTAAGGATTGGCTGTCCTACAACCCATGCTTTCCATGCCATGTGCTTCCTCCAATACTGGAACTGGGGCTGCCCTATATAGTCAAGCCCGTTCCTCAACAAGCGAAAGTGGAGGCTCTGTTAAGAATTCGAAATCTCGGGGTCGGGTCGAGGAAGTAGCAATAGTCGAAGTCAAAGTGGAAGGAATTCGAGTATTAGGCGAACTTTCACATGCGGCTTCTTAACTTAAGAAAGATTGAGACTTTTAGACAAGCTTTCAAGCGGCAAAAGCAGTGATTCCATGAGCAGGCACTAGTTCCGGAACTGAAACTCCCGTTTGAGCAAGTGAGTCAGGAAGTGATGGTGGTAGAAGGAATCGGAACTTCTTCTGTCTACCCTAGGGGAACATCTGTTGACTTATCGACCAGAAAGCCTTTGCTATTCTATAGTATAGTCCTCGGCTCTCTTTCATAAGACTCGTGTAGTCCACCCCCAAAAGAGCTCCACTTTTAGCAGGAAGTGCAGATTTCTTCAAGCTTATTTGGAAGCAATAAGCAGATTGATTGCTCGAAAGAGCCGTACCTAGCTAAGGGAAGAAGCTATCTATATTCGCCGGACAGAGAAGACAGGGCTATTGCAGTGGCAGCTATGGAAATTCCTCCTACCACCGAAACCCAGACGCCAAAGGGATGTATCCTATCCTATATCCTAAGCGCGATGGACGAGTA